TTTAGTTTGTTGAAGTCAATAAGGGCTAAGGTCTCCCGCTCCTATCGCCCGAGCAATAGACAATGAAGAAGTGGTTCTTCCCTTTTTCCTATGAGCTAGCGCTAGAGTCTTAGTAGGACGACTGCTCTTAGAGTATCGGCCTTTTGTTACAATAAATAGGATTTAGTCGGGGCACAGAAGAGTACGTATTTCTATATGCCCAATAATGGCTCTCTCCCCGAGGGGCCTCTCAATAGAAGTCAGAGCGGCTGCACAAATATGCATATGAAATAGAATTTAGTAAGAGAAAGGTCCGCCCACCTCTGATCCAAGCTTAGCTCCCAAGTCGGGATTTATTCCTAAACCTAAAGTGAGGACTTTGCCCCGTATAGGCAGATGGGTATAAAGTGGGTCACTCTGCCAAGATTCAATCTTTCCCCCGATCTTTCTTTTCTTTGAGTCAGTCCGCCCTAGGGTGCAGCTCTGTTCCCTACTTCTTGTATAAGAGAGTCGTGCTTCTCTTCCTCTTTATTCCACAGGTCTCTCGAGCCTGCAGGTTGCTGCTATCCCCCGAAGAGAATAGACGAAGAGGTTCTTCCCATTATGGAATGCAAGAGAAAAAGCGGAAATACCAGTTAAGAGAAGGGTCAGCTCCGCTTGGATGAGCTGACCTAAGAGGTGGTGCATTTCTGAGTCACTGAGGAACCAAGTCTATCCCCGAGTTGCCAACCCTGTTGTTTACTTGAATTGCCTCGTGGATGTCAACCCAGGTCTTGTTTTGTCCAATCGAGTGGGTATTGGTGTTGCCCCCTTAAGGTCTAAGTTAGTCTGCTTATTCTCATTATTAAATATTAAATGGAGCAGGTCAGAAGGCTGGGGAGCGTGAAAGCTACTTAGTAAAGGGATCACCCTTTGAAAGCAGCTCTAGAAGAAGGAAGACTTTTATTTCCTCCTGCTTTAGTTTTTGTGTTAACGGTCTCTTTCTCTTAGGAGCGGCAAAAGCAATAAAGATCTTAATGGAAAACTACTAAAGATTATCCTCCCCTAAGATAAGGTAGGTTAAGGGGTAGGAACAACGTGCTGCTTGTAGCGTAGGCTAATCGATCCACTATCCTCCGCTACTGGGCGACTGCCCCTCCCTAAACTGGACCTGGGCTTCCCCCAAGCTGCACTACGTAGCCTTTTTTTTTTGTTTGGACAGAAAGTCAGTCGAGCACTCTCACGCCCACCCATTAATAAAGAATAAACCCCGAGCCGAGGTACGTACACTAGAAAAGAAAGAGGGACCTATGCGTGCGAGTCCACCAATTCTTGTGTAAGAGACTAGTCGGCTATTGTTCCTAAAGGAAAGAGTAGCGTGCCCTACTAATACTAATATAGTAAGAGAAGCGGGTGCTCTTCCCTCACTAGGGTTCTACTGACCGAGGGCGAGTAGCTTCCCGTCCTTGCTTGTCTCTTAGTTTGCTAAAGTCAAGGTTCTTTTGCTCTCCGTTTCGTCGAGTGTGATAAAGTGAGGAAAGCCGAGGAAAGAAGAAAAGCCTTCCCTCGATCGCGGTTCGCAGATCTTCCTCAAGGCAAGGGTAGCGTCTCATTATTCGCAATAATCGTTTTATGATTTTTGTAGAAGAATGCTCTCCTCTCCTCCTGAGTCAAGCGGAGGCAGCAAGACATAGGAAGTCCAGACAAGACAAGTCCTTTCCTTCTAGTGTGCTTACCTAAAGGAATCTTCTGCGCACCTTGCACTCTAATGTAGAGAAAGTAGTTTGTTCATGACAAGGAGACAGATTTGAAGATGAACCTTCACCCAAGATGTCAACCGAGTTCTTGCTTTTGGATTCAATCCTTGGTAAAGTGTTCGATCTCGTGGAGAGGTACGCCTCTAAAAGAAAAGAGAGTAGATATAGGCTCGAGAATAGGCTTGATGAACAAACAGCCGATACGGAATCTGAGCCAAAAAGCCAAGCCCTTGAACTTCACTCCTAGGCCATTCAACAAATCTGGCGCGAAAAGTAAATCCGATTTCGGTCAGATCTTCAGGAGCTTCCGAATTTTTAGGTTAGTTAGGCGCCTGGCCGAAGGTTGAAAGAATGATTCGGGGTCAGAGGAAGGGGGCAGCATTAAACCTTTCCTCTATCAAAGAAGACTAACCCTTTGATTTTATTCAATGGTGGTTTCTACAAGAGATTCAACGACAAGGGGGGCTATTAGTAGGATATGAAGCTTGAAATGGAAAGGTAAGGGTGAGAAAAAGAGGCCAAACGAGATACGCTCGAATGAGCTAGCCGACTACGAGATCAGTCCGGAATCTGAAACCCTTTGGTGTTACTGCAACCCTTTGGGGTTACTGCTGGAAACTCCTGAACATATAACTCTGCATGGTAAGAGGATATACAAGCTAAAGAAACATACGTCCTGGTCGGAAAGAAGGGAATTTAGTGCTGGTAGAGCTGCCCGGTATAAGTAGGAATCTCTCTCCAGGGCCATAGCAGCAACACCATGTAGTTACCAATTATGCTAAGCAACTTAACCGAGGAACTGGCCGAAGTCATCAACATATTAGTAACAGAACACTGATCAGCCGGGTTCTTGAAACTCCTCGTATTTAAGGAGCTACTTTCCCTCTTCTGCCTTCCGTCGCCTTAAGACAAGACTCAAAGCGGCGATCCAAGAAGTTCCCTTAATGATAGTGAACTAAGGTTTTGAAAATACTCGTCCAAAGCGTCAAGTAGGAATGATCGGTGAAATCCGCCTTCCTTGCCTTACCGACTTAAAGCAGTTAATAATATCTGTCTGCCTGCCTCAATGCTCGCTGACTTACTGGCCACGTTACTGAGTTCCTAGGAACGAGCAAGGAAGAATGCCGCTGCTGATAGATCCCGCCCAGATCAAGAGCGGGATCATTTAGAAACAAAAGAGTTAAAAGTGGTCGCTATTGCGGCCCTCGCTCTCAAGACTGTCGAAGATAGCATTGAGACTTTTCAATGAATACTTCGACTGATCTAGAAAAACAAGTTAGTTCCAGAGGCATCTTCCATTCATCTCGATTTGGGTTTTTCCGCACCATATTTTGATCTGCCTCTTCTTCGATCCGGAATTCCCAGCAAATCCTTGACTCCTCGAATACAATGGGATTTCACACCTGGCAAATCTTTCACTCTACCTCCTCTTATTAACACCATAGAATGTTCCTGCAAATTATGACCTTCGCCTGGAATGTGAGCAAATATATCATGTTGATTGCTCAAACGTACTTTGGCTATCTTACGTGGAGCTGAATTTGGTTTTTTCGGTGTTCTCGTTGAAACACGCGGGCATACTCCTTGCTTCTGGGGACATTGATCCGAAGCTCGAGTACGGTCCGTGCGCCGTTTTTCTTCTCTACCATGACGAATCAATTGATTTAATGTGGGCATCGCTCTTTCCTTTGTCCTTCCCCCCTATTTTTGCCCTATCACTAGTGATTACTCCCGATCCGAAGCACCCCTTTTCCATTCATAGAGAGATCCAATCGTCAAAATCAATAAAAAGGCCATCATGGACCAAGATCCAAACGGATCAATCTTGTTGAGAGGTACTGCCCAAGGAAAGGAAAAGGTTACTTCCGGATCAAGGATAATAAATAAAATTGAAACAAGATAAAATCGTATATCGAAACGACTTCTGGCATCACCGAAAGGATCGAAACCACATTCATAGGCCGACAATTTTTCTGGATAGGTTGAACTATTGGAAGCAAATGGAAAAGGAACACCGAGTGGGATCAAAGAAACTAGCGGACTGATCACTAAATAGATACAAATAGGTGCAAATTCTGACATCACCACAGCCCACTTGGTTCTTTCGCTCCTTGCTCGCGGAGCGGCATAACGGAAAAAAGTCGGAATTCTACAATTTCGTGGTCCGCTGGGCGAACGCCTCAGATTGAGATCGTAGAAACATGAGCTTGTGATATAGCTACACCTAATTCCGGACCGGTTAATGCAAGAACTATAAATAAAGGACCAGGATCTCCTATAAATAAATAAAAGATCATCCATACATAGCATAGTCCAAGTGAACCCACCTAAAATCCTTACTCCCCCCGCTCCCGGAGCCGCTCGTTCTCCTCCCGCAAGGCCTTCTCCCGTTCTCGGAGCCGCTCGTTCTCCTCCTGCAGGGCCTTCCCCCGCTCCAGGAGGCGGTTACATTCCGCGTCTAGCGCTGCATTATACTCCTCTACCGCCTCCTTTTTGTCTTGGTCGAGTTCTTGCGCCATCTCCAGGTCCTCCTCGGGGAAGTCTAGTTCATTTTTCGCGGCGGCAATAAGTTGGTCCGTGCGCTCCTGCCACGCGGGTCCCTGATCGGGCAAGGATCTCCGGTAGTTTGCTTCGTTGACCAGGTTTTCCGCGCGTTCCAGGGAATCTTGCGCACGGCGGCAGCACTCCCTGCTCGCCTCGTCGCACTCTTCTATTTCACGACGTAGCTGGGGAAGGTTTGGTCCGTCGCTCTCGTCGTGAGCGTCTTCCACCGTGCCGGGGTCAGCCTCCGCCACTATTTCCTCGGCGTTTGGCCCGTTAGGATTCATAAATAATCCTACAAATCCGAACGAGCCAAAAAGAAAAGTGACAAGGTGGAATAAAGCGGCGCTCGAAAAAGACACTTTCATTGCTCTTATTATTCGTCTTAAGAGGAAGTGAGAAATGTTAGACAAGATTGGAATGGGCATAGGAACATGTATTGATGTACCAGATCGGCGAATGCTCCCAGGTTGATGCTTCAATTGAAAGGGCATCTTTCTCCCTCTCCAATAAAGCCATAGATAGATAAAGATCAAAGCTAACAGAAAAGCAGTAAGAAGCATGCAGTCAAATGGATCGAAATCAACAATATTATGAAAATTTCTACGCAGCCACCTGGATGAGCATGTGCTTATTAAACCAAAAATCCAGGGTTTCATAACATCATGTAGGGAACTGTTACTAAAATGAGCCACACCAAGGTGAAAGGATTCGAACCTAAACAGATGCGCTGACCAGACTGCGCTACACCTTGTCTTACCCACTCACTAGCTCTTCGTCGTTCGCCTCACCTCACTGCCGATCGCCGCGCTCCTTATCTACGCTAAATGTCCGTACCGTACGTTCTTTTTCGCGAAGAGCGACCTCGACCGACCGAACCAACGCCTTATCAAACATACTTTGATTTTGTCAAGGCTCTCGCGGGCAGCCGTACATGATACCCGACGGTTTGCACCCGCCTGCGGCGAAGGCCTGGTCAATCGTATACGATCATCAAAATCGGAGTCGCTAACACCCATTTTGAGTTGCCTCGTCCTTAGAGTCAAGCTGGATCTTCATTCTACGATAAATCTGCCTGCTGATTGTTCAAGTGGGCTGCGAGCGAAGGGAATAAACCCCGAGCGGGATCAGAGGGCACCTCCCCCCAAAAAGGAGGGGGAACTCTGAGCCCACGCAGGATACATGACCGACACTGAGCACTGCAGCAGCGAGCGGGTTAGCCAAGCAGCAGCTTCTTACGGGACGACTAAGTGCGCTGAAACCAACCTGCGGTTGGATCGCGACTTCCTGTGCTAGTAGACGCTACTTTTCCCCCCTTACTGGAGGACCCGAATGAAGCCGCTTGGCAAGAAAGATTAAATGCTAGATTTTGCTCTGTCGTATTGTCTTAATTTATTTCATTTTTTAATTAATTCATTCCAAGCTTCATTCAATTATCTGTCTCGACAAGCTGAATTTTAATAGGTGTTCAGTTCACAAGCTTCACCCAAACGATTTCACTCAAATAGGTGCGTGACTCTATCAAAGGATGGAACAGAACTCCAGTTAGCTCTAGATTCTCCTAGTGGTTGATTTTACCATATGGTAAGGTTGGTGCATTGTTATTGCCCGTAGCTACCTTCATTAGGTGTCCCCGACTGAGCTTAAAAACCGGCCTGGTGGGCATGCGCCGGGCTAGTCTCCTGTTCGAATAGGTTTTGGGTAAGCAGAATTTAGGCGAGTTGTTGGAATCCGCTTTGCGCAAGCTTTCCCGGCATTTTTGGATGACATTTATGTCTGTAAAATATTATTTTTGTAAGGTTCGACTTAAAACGGACAAGAGGAATTCTCTTCATGGCTTACTGGAAGTTCGGCTAACTCTTCCCTTTAGAGTGAGTTTTGAACGTTCTTAGCGAAACTCTCGGCGATTGAAGGGCGGCAGCAGCGGTTCATCAAGCAGCAGCTCACCAATCTGTTTTATGATCAATCAATCCATCCCTCCCTCGTGGGTGCAGGAGAAAGCGAAGCGTATGGGTTATTGGAAAGGTAGTGGGCACAGTAAGCATGAGTCGATTTCAGGATGACGACTGCTATGTTTATTTAGCTTTTGTCACACAAAAACGACATTTTCTGTTCTTAACAAAGTGCGGAGTTACCTTTTCGCTGGGTTTGTTGCTTAAGCGCGTAAGCAGCATGGTCATCACTTTCTTTGATTTGATGATCATGCATTACGGTAATAACTCAGCGCGCAGCAAGACCTCTTCTCGCAATTGACGTCTTTTTAAGACATTATCCACCTGTCGCTAAATGCCAGATTCCAGAAAATGTCGTTTGATTAATAGAAATTCTGATATGTTTGTAAAAAAAATTTAACTTGCTTGCACTGTGTAGGAAAAATGCCTATGACCCATAGTTACAGGAAATCTCGATTTCTACTTAGAGAGGATCGCTTATGGGATCGTTCTTGACACGAAATTGGCGATTGTTAGCGGACGGCTGCACCTCATCATTGCTACCCTCGAAATTAATTGGCTAGCTAGCTAGAATATGCATGTCGCTTCTCTGAGCACTTTTACTCACTACTACTTTCTTCCCGTCCCTTTTTTAATTTCAACTAAGCTTGGCACAGCCGCCTAAGAAACTGCTTTCAGTCACGGTCGCGGATCAGGAGAGAGTGACTTGTGTGACGCATCTATATCTGGGGATGATCGGGTAGAACTCAGGGCTGTCAGGTGTCAATCGGGGAACGATCGATTGGGTGTCCGGGGTGCAATAAAGATAGGGGACGATACGCTTCGCCGTGCCAGCTATGAGGCTATATTCTCGTTGAGTCGGGCGCGTGGGAAGACTGTCCTGTCGGGTTGGAAAACCAACATCGGACCGGGATGTTGTTCCCTCCTTGTCTGAAAAGATTCGGGAAAAATCGGGTAAGTTCGCTCTACACTGTCCCTTAGATTGGGAAGGACATAGGCTCGGCACATTTCGTAGCTATCATCGTCGCGTCCGTCAAATTCAGGCGTTGGTACATTCTGCAGCTTTTCGGTACACGGCCTTGCGTTGTCGTCAGCCGTACGCCGTTGAGCAGCAGTCTTTAGAAGCATGTCATCTATGAACGATCCGATGAAACTAGAGATGGAATAAAACCTAGCTTTTCGTCACGCGAATTCGCCGCCAGTCTTTGAGGTCGCCTTCCTTGCTTGACAGTATAGCCTGCGGGTGAAATACTAGATGTCGGATTGTACATGGGAATGATAATGGTGAGGCCATTGAATGAGAAATCACGACCTTAAACACTTGCCTGTAGCTATAGTGTCAACTTGACGCGCTGAACGACTATGATCAGAATCCTTTCGGGGTCTAGCACTGATATTTCCGCTAATTGGATCGGCCAGGGTGAAGGGCTTAACTAAGTATTAGTTGAGGGCGAAGGGCTTAGTACCATGAGGTTGCAATCGGGCCACCAAGTCCATTATGTAGTCTGGGCTGCCTGTCCTTCTCAAGGAGTGGACGGGGCATAGAACATGTTCGTTTTCCGATCGGGGATTGGTCTGTAGTCCTCGTTTTCATCGTGCGATGATGTAGATGGGGGTATAGCCTCTGAAGCGTCTACTTATAGTTATAGTCGACCTTCTCTTGACCTGAACTCTCGTATAGGTGAACTTGTTTTGTTCAATTCTTAGGAAGAAGAAGGATCTACTGGGAATGGTAGGGCTCCCTCGATGTCGTTGGATGAAACTGGTGGTCGGATTACCCCTTCGTACGGTAACAAATCCCACGCATATCTTCTTTGTCTGTCACACCGTACGTCGCCCGGCTTAGGGTAGGGGGCAGCCCCCCCAACAGACGTAGGTTGCGTATGAGCCTCCAGTAGGACTCTGGCACCCGAACTGTAGAAATGGGTCCCGAACTAGAGGTGGTTTGATGGGTGCTCTTTGGGTTCTTAGATCCGGCGGCTACTTTACTCACTTAGCACCCTACGTAGGCGGGGGGAATCAACACCCCCCTCAACTGCCAATGGCCAAATCCTTACCCATACGAGAACTTGACTGAGCGAAATTAGCGACTTTTCGATCTGCTGTGGCCTACTAAAGAAACTCTAACCTTACAATGTTCATTATAGAATACTGCGTATCCATTTTTCCTCCCTTTCATTTCATAATACGATTAGCCTAATCTGCGAAGGTCGGTGAAATGCAGAAATGCAGGATGACCAAAAACGAACTCACGGAAGTTCGATCAACTATTCCCATTTTCTTTTGACCAACTATGGTAGATATGACATCAAGCTCTATATTTAGCTATTAGCCTTCAGACTAGCACCATTCCTTGCTTCTTATAAGGCTAAAAAAGGTAATGTAGAAATGATTGAAAAAAGGACTAACCCCCCCCTTTCGGAATCTACTCGAACTGAAGCTTGGTAAACTTTTGTTAAGTTCTAGAACAAGATATAGAATAGAATCTCACGGTTCTAGAACAGCAGCGGCTTACCAGCTGCTGAAAGCGGTTCCGGGTCACCGCTCGGGCAACTGACTGATCAGCAGGGTCTGTCTCTCCAATGAATGGTTCTGCTCCTGTATTTTTCCCTAGCTATTGTTGCTTATACTCGGGTCGATCGGCCATAACCACTTCCAGCAGGAATCGCTACAACCGACGTTCTTTAATTCGGTAATCTAAAAGATGGAGGGGGAATGGTCGCCGGTGGGTCATTCGCTAGATCGAGATCGTAATCAACCGCATTGCACGAACTGCATCATAGATAGAGATCGAGGTACCAATCGACTGCATCTCTTTCCGGCTATTCAATAAAGTAGATGGGGGGAGTCCACTCCATACGCATCCACCCCGGGAGAAAGGTTTTGATCAACCAACCGCGCCCATTATCTATACCCCTCTCGATCCACCAATAGTGGGCATGGAGGATGGGGAAAGAAGATCAGACTCGGTTGACTTACTCACTGCCGGCGAATTCCAGAGATCGCATTATTAACTAGACGGGCATGCATGGAAAAGAGGATTGGTTGACGGATAGTTTCTTAAATGCTCTACTTCTAGGCGGAAAGACATCGTGAGTCACGGGCGAGGAACCATTCTCCTCACCGGAGATTTAGTCAGTTAGGTTTCACCCGAGTGACGGGATGGCACCCAATAGAGAAGGGGATCTTTTAGTTAGGCAAGCACTGATGAGGGGGGCGTGTGGGTTAGTCCTTTCTGGTTCCCGCGAAACTAAGGTAACCACCGCAGAGAAGTCCACTGTGACAGCCACCTTCCTATGGCCCTCCATCCATGCTATCATCAAGCCATGGTACAGGGCCCATAATTCAGCAGCTGTAACTGAGCATATTCCGATGTTTAGGCCAAAGCCCACTAGCCATTTGCCTGTTTCATCTCGAATGAGTCCCCCACCTGTTGCTTCACCTGGATTTCCTCGCGAGCTGCCATCAGTGTTAAGCTTGACCCACCCAGAGGGGGGAAAGGCCCAAGCTATGAAGCATTGCTGTTTTGGTGGTTTGAGACTCTCAACTTTGAGACATTCCTCACATTCCCTGGCTTTCAGCATGATATATTGCACCGGATTAGGGGGGCGAGAGAAACTGGTTTCAAAAAGAGTATTGTTTCTCCACGACCACAAGGCCCAGGCAGCCTGGGCAAATATTGATAACCAGGTAATAGCCTCTGTTGGGGGGGGGTTACCCTCCCTCCCAGATTTGCATCAATCCAATCCTTGAGGTTTAGGCCAAAGAAATGCTGGTGAAGGTTGTGAGGGATGAGTTGCTCCCACACTGGCCTTGCCATAGGGCAGTCCCTTAGAATGTGTAGGCAGTTTTCCACTGGGAATCCACAGCTTTTGCACGAGCAATCAGTGGTTAAGTTCCTGGTTTTCCTTTTTCTTTATTATCCAGCAAGAAAACGGATGCGCGTTAGACTAATTAATGGCATCCCTTTTCTTGCTTCTTTCTCCTGTAGTAAGTATTGTAATAGGTAGCTAAGATAAGTCGTTCCATCCTTTCTAGCTTCACAGCTTTTTTAAAACTTGAGGCCTAGGGAAGAGAGGGATGAGTCTTCTCATCGAGTCTCCCAACAATGGACTCACTATCTCAATCAAGCTCTTTTATGGCATTCGAAGTATTAGTCCTCTTATCTGTTAACAGGCTGGCGTTATTTTCATCGATCAGTCGGCGCCGGCATCTCAATGGCTGGGGACTACCTTACTCGTAATAGCCACTATGGCCTGCTTTCTTACTGCCAGCGTTATCCCGTCTTTTTTTAGTTTCAGTTATTCTCTGGATGTGCTCGTCCGCCTTCTCGAGTCTCTAGACTTGCTTCCTAAAGCTCTGTGGCTGCCTGCCTGTGATCAACTTCTTTACTTTTCGTTTTTTGAGCCTTTTCCGCTGTAGCATGCTGTCTTAGTCGGCTAGCTTTACTTTATCTTATCATATTCTGGTGGTGTAGCGTTTTTTTTTTTCTCCAGACCACCACCGACAGCCTTAGCTTGTGTGACTTCCGCTCCAGAAATGAGAGTCAAGCTGTGAACAACGAAGAATAAAAATACACATTGGGACGTCGGGGTCTAACTTCGTTTTCCCCTGTCGTCCAATTCCTTTTTCAGCTTGCCTTTGTTAAGCCTATTGATTCTACCGATTGTTGGTCGACTGTTCCCTGGACAAAGAGACGAAAGGGGCCTAAGCCCGCAACTCCAAGAGCAGGATTCTTAGGGGCCTAGCGGGTAGACTTTTTTCCCGGTGAGAGAAGATCTGACTTCTTCACTTTCGGGTATCCATGAGGGGCTAGCTGTCGAAAACAGGGGATTTGAACCAATTCCTATTTAAAATCCCGGTAAAACGGAATTATTTTCAGAAGAGTCAGAAACTTCTGAAAAAACCTATCCTTCTTATTTTTAGGGTGCTTCAGAAGCTAAGAATATATGCTGAGATCCGACGTGAAGAGGTGTTTACATCCCCAGGGTGTAAACCCAATTTTTTTTCGTGCTTAAACGAGCTCTCAGTCCGTTTTCGAAGATGAAGTTCTGAAAGAAAAGCTAGTCCAGAAGCAGAGAGATGAAGCAAGAGCTACTGGTGGTTAAGCCAAAATCCCATCCTTAGTCGCGACCAATGAATTCATATCTTAAGCAATTCCTCTTTTTTTTTTGCACTCGTCTATTTAATGCTCCTACCCTTTGTTGGTGTGCCGATCAAAGCCAAGCAAGTAAACTCCTCCTCGAGAAAGGGATCTGGGCGATCAATCACTCGATCTAGCCCGTGTAACACCAGTACTCTTTTTATTTGTATCCCGGTTGCTATCAGAGAAATCGCCGTTTAGCTGCCTCCGGGTGATACCTGCAAAACGAAATAAGCCCTAATTTTGATGAGCACATTCCAAGTTGTTCGGATGAGATAGACTACCAAATGCTATTACCTGACAAGCTTCCTTATCTGGATGTGATTCCGGGGGGTGAAAGCATTCTTACTTGCTTATGAGGGAACCGCTTTCGCTTTCGAATCTTTGGAATCGGTTAGCGCCTGTTGAAAAAGTCTTAGCCCTTCGGCTTGGTCAGCTTCTTGCTTGGTTGCTTTAGTGGTATAGAGTCTATATGAATGACATGCAATAATTTTAAAAAGAAGTACCCAAAGTACTCATCTTATTGTTTCCCCCATAGAGAGGCTATATCAAAAGAGCTACTTCAGCGGATTCTCCGACAAATGTTTATCTTAGATTCGCCGCCTTTTGTCTCTTTTTTGTTGATCGACGCAAAGTAAAATCTTTCTAATTTTAATCCAATTTGTTTGTTCTAAGCCGCTAAAGCAGTGTAAAGCTATTATCTTAGTTTGTTTTGTTGGTAACTGCTAAAGGAGTGTAAAGGTATTATCTTAAATTCTCTTCTAAATGTTAATCTATGTAACTAAGTTTTTTTATTTCTTTCTTTCTCTAATCAATACCTAATCTTTAATCTTTGTTCCCATAAGCGTTTATCAGTTCCCCCGCGGTGAAAAGCTAATGTAAATCCCGTTCTGGGGTGGTTCTGCTTCAGTAGTGGGGGTCGGCTTCATTATGCACGAGCACCTGCTAACCTGAGTTGAGTAGTGGACTAAGCTTGGGCCCGCCCGCGGGGAAGCGTTTTGGAAACGTTGGAACTCCTTTGTCAAAAACAAGAAGCATTTTGGGTCACATTTCTTACATACTACAACGAAGAACACCACTTCGTGGTAGTAAGGGGTTCGCAAGCGCCTCTTCCTCCCGTTATACAACAAACACGAAACGGTCTGCCGGCAGAACTACTTACTTCACAGCGATCGATTAGGCGGAACTGCTAAAGCTGGTTGTGCAAAGTTTGTTTGTTCACACAGGCAGCGTGATTGGGGGGCGTGTTGCTTTGCAAGGTAGTTAGTTTGTTCATCACACAGGCATGATAGTACTCAACTGCGAAAAACTAGTAAGGATTGTGCCTGCCATCAAATTCGTGCCGCATGGTAGGATTACTCTACACTCTAGAAATAGAGGCTCGATAAGCCTTCGTGCTCCACAAGAAAATCAAAGCATTTTTTGATTAGCGCGGTTGATGAACTATGGCTATTGCAGAATGGCTCACTCGAGTTGAAGAGGAGATACAGCGCGTAGAGAACGCCCTGCGCGAAAGCCGGAGACTCTTAAGAACCTTTTTGGAAACCCTGCGCCCGGCGAACCCTGCCGTCGTAGAAGACCGCATGCGCGCGGGGGACCAGAGAATAAGGGGCTTAAGGCGGAGTCAAAAGAGGAGTTCATTCTTTCTTCTCTTGCTCCAGCCCTCTGGGTAAGTTACCGCTGCTGCTGGGGAAAGAAGCTAAGATCAATCAAAGCGGGACAATAGCAAAAGTCATATGATGGCTGCCTATTCCACTTTTAAGACCGGTTAAGAGGTCTAGACGTGCAAAGATATCTCCGAGACGGAAAAGAGACTCCCCCCTCTTCTGATCAGGACAACTGGGCTATAGCCAGACTACGTTGGTAATGAATGGATGGAAATTACACGCACTAGAAAACCTAAATTAGTTGATTAAGGCATTTACCGATCTTCGAATACGTGAGGAATTGCCATTGGTTGAGCTACTTTATATACTATTGTCTCAGGTAAGACTTGACTTGACTCCCTTCTTTAATTCTACATTCTTGAATCTGGGCATTTCTCTTTTCATTCGCTTTTCAAGGGCTTCCCTCTCCCGATGGTCGAGCCACTTCGTTTCGTCGACTCAACCATGACTTTCTAGGCATTTTAGTAAAGAGGTCAAGGACAACCTCACTCAAGAAAGCTTTCCTAAAAGAAAGAAATTCTACCACAAGACACATCTTAGGATTGGTATTTCCATTAACGCGATGCCTCAAAAAGTGCTTACCGCTGAAAGAGTAAATTAGTCCGGTACGCTCGCTACACAAGAAAATCAATAAGTTAAGTAAGGGTCTGGTGATTGTCCTTTCCGGCTTTACCTTCTATTTAGGAGTCGCTGCGGGCATCCGGGATCGGTCCCGCTACGCTAAGGCTTGTTTCCCAGAAAAGGTTCATTGATTTGAGATTACATAGGTCATCTCCATAACAAGAGTCAGTAGGAAAGTGAAGGAGTGGCCTTAGTCTATCTCATAGGCCGAGAGCAAGCAAAGCCAAGGACAATCTCGCTCAAAAGAGCAGCAGGAAACATCCACGCGAGGATATTGAACTCGCAGCACCTAATGGAATGCGCCCCTGCCAAGGGTGGGCGGAAAACTACCTTAATACAATATATTCTATCTTTTCTTGGGAATACTGCTTATAACAGTGGCACAATGGTTCCTAAAGTAAAGTACGAAAGCCATTCCGTTCGTTACAGTAGTCGGTATCTCCAGGGGAGTCCAGAGCGTGTCAGATTAGTGCATCTCGTTCCAGCGCAAGCTTTCCAAAGTAGAGCATAAAAACCACTTGTTAATTACCAAGTCAAAGGTCAATGGGAAAATGAGAGTTGAGTCTAGTGGCTAACTCATAGACCTAAGAACAATAGATACATACTTGATGAAGCGAGTTGCTAGATAAAGACTTCCAAGCTCTCGGGTAAAGACTTCGGCGCATACAAAATGATCGATCAGAATGCATATCAGTAGCTCCATGGGAATCGGGGGTCGGTAGATCGCTCCTGCATCCCTTAAAGTTCGCTTTACTTGGTCGAAAAGATCGCAGTGTCAAGTCCGCTCTTGACAAGCAGTCCCTTAGAAAGGATCCGGTAATAGCACTTCCGCTGGCAGCTATCATATATAAGCTATCCGCAGAATCTTAGACTGATGTTTCCCTCTTTTCCACATTGGACACTGGAAGATGGGTTCAATCGACGGGTTGAGTGGTTGTTACCTCGGATCTGTTTCTTTCCAGTACAAGCACTTGATTGTTACTCGTTGGTTCCTTTTTGGGCTTTGCTTGAATCTAAACAACTCGGGAGTGAAAAAGGAGAATTTACCTGCCATTGGACTACGAACAAGAACCTTTTGAGCACACCATTGGTGGTATTAGCCGCAAATAGGATTCGAACCTACGTCCCCGTACCCCTTAGATTAGAGTTACCCAGTGAACTTCCGTTGTTCCGTTGCGGCCCTGTCGAGACACTGTGTGCCATTCGTTGACCATTGATCCGACCTTTTATAAGAAATTTCTCAATCGATCGTGAAAAGAGCAACCAACTCTTTAATAATCCACTGATCTAGACTTCATTCGGTTAGTTTAGAGTTGGTGGAACATCCTTCTTTTTAGAAGTATTTGGTCGTTATCCCGACGGGAGAGAAGAGTCAGTTAGCCCGCCTATTTATTCATTTATTCATTTATTGGCGGGAGCATTCCTACCTGTTTGAAAGAGAGCCAAGTCTCGAAAGCAGCCCATTAAATTCGATTATTTTACTTATTTATCCGTTTTTTATCCGCTCCTTTTTCAGCTACCATACCAAGACTAGAGGAGAAGGGCAAGTATTTATATTTGCTTTATGGGATATATAATTGATCTCTTTTTCGTATGTTTTATGATTCGTATATGTAGGGATATGGGCGCCATCCTTCTCAGTTAAATGGACTGCTCTTCTCGCTGTTTCTGACTCAATACGTATAGAATAATTATAGCTAGTCTTCCTACCCCCTTCCCTGGCCGTGGCTGGGGCGAATCGACGCACTTATTACTTATTCACTTTGGTAAGGGTACCTGGTTTCATAACCGGTGTCTGTGGGTTCGCTTCCTTGCTTTGGATGTATCCCTCGATCTTACCACTTCCGCATCTGCTACCTCATCAAAAGCAACCGAACTTCCTGACCTTGCCTCTGCTACTACCTCGCTACCTGCTTCCCAATATCAGATAGATTGCATTCCTTCAAGTCCCTTTCCCAGAAAAATACAGTAATAAAAGGTAAAAGACGGATCCGCGCCTCAATCAGGTCGTGCTCAGTAGTGGTGGGATTCACTAAACCAATAGAAAAGGGCTGAACAAGTCGATCTGCTAGTCCTAAAACGTATTCTTGTGGTAGGGCTCAGCTCAGGGCGAGAAGCAGGTTTTGAAAAAACTCGTCTTTCAGCAGCCAAGAACATGATATAACACATTCAATCTTTCCTAATTAGGGAAAATACCCCTCATTGCTCCGTCCCGTTAACGCCTATTATCGAGTGCTAAGCCACTCGCTGAATTACTGCTTGCAGGTCCTGAAGAACGGAAGTCTGATCTTTACATTCATTCTCCTGGGAAGATAGATTATATAATTAGGTAGGTGTACGGCTGCTGACAGGAAAAAGCCGTCCAAGAGGAACGAGAGAAGTGTAGCCTTTTGAGAGTAAAATAGGGTGCCGGGTGGCTAAGGTAGCAATGATCGGCTGCGCCTCACCTTGTTATCCGGTAAGTGGAACCCTGGGGACTCCCGTGGATGGCACTTGATGAGGTTTGACCGCTCATACCTCTTCTCTATTCTGTGTGTGGGCCAAGCTACTTTCTCGTCGATTGAACTGTTTTTAGGCCCCTTATTGCCCGATTTCATAGGTTTCGCACTGGGCTGGTCTCAAGGTTTTCAATGATTTCCCTGGGGGAAGCACCACTTTTTGCCGTCTTCTCACCTACCTTATAGGATTTCTATTAGTGGAGATACCTATTTTTATAAGGCTGGATAAAGCTTTTTCGAATCTCTCTCGTTGACATCGAAATTCAAATTATTCCTAAAATGAGACTGATTCCACGGCCAAATCCGACATATAAAAAGGCCCCTTCGATCTGTCTGATGTGCGGAATAGGGGTACTTTAAACGAAAGAAAAACCCCGGCTCGGCAAAGCTTTCCGCGAGTATTTGTGTTTGGCTAGAAAGCCCAAACCATCGGTAACGAGGAAAGGGGTCAAGCGCAACGGGCGCATCACATCATTCAATCCAAACATCTCTAAAATAAAAGCCAAGATCATATATCACATTAGTATAAAGGATGAGAAAGGTGTGCTTGTTCTCTGTTCATGTAGGTCAGGAAAATGGTAAACATGTGATTCATGATCTATGTTATGTAGGGGTAAAGTTCATCCATCATTCCATTCTGTAACTTCCGAGAGTCAGTCTCAGCCAAGGGAAGAGCCATCATATGAGATGCACCATCTAAGTGAATGAAAAAACCAATCTACTTTGATCACCTGGAAGTTCTGTTATTTAATATTTGCCTTCGGGTTGACTTCCATCTGTTCAAAGGGTGTTGGTTTCACCTCTCTCTTCTGCTTCGCCTCGCTTCGGAACTCTATTCTCAAGACTCTGTCTTCAGCACAGCTTCTTTATTCCTCTTAGCTATCGCTTCGGATGAACCATTGGTAACTAGAATTAGCACAAGATAGTTTAACCTTTAATTTAATGCATGAAGTTGAGAAAGAACATAAGAGAGTTATCGCAAAGCAGCTTGTAGATCAAGAGAGGAAAAACGGGACGGGACGGCTAACCCAACTCTTTGCTCGAAAGAGGGGGGATCTTTCGATCACTCTGTTAGATCCAAGGCACGTCTTCATCAAGCTCTCGAACAAAGAAGATATGCACCAAAAAAGAGAAGTTTTTGATTGAGGGATTGATGCTTAGGGTTTTCCGCTGGAGCCATGATTTCCGTCTCCGCAATGGTGATCCAATGCATGCGCCTATTTGGGTCTCGCGACCCCATCTGCCTATTGTCTTCTTCTTTGAGTTTCGCCTCTTTTCTATCGTCTCTATTTTCGGAATTGGCCTGACCCTTGATGGTCCTACGAAGCTTGTCTCACGCCCCAACGTAGCTAGGGTTTGTGTAGAAATCGGTCTTCTCTCAAGGCAGTTTACTTGCTTACTTGTTAGAGTAAGGAATTTTTGTTATAGATAATAGATGTCCTTCGCTTCATCTGCACGGTGTAATAAAGCAAGGTAAGAGGAGCATATAAGTCAGGCTGCTTAATTAATGTATAAGACTTAGATCAAGCTAGGGCTCGTTCGCTTAGCAAATCTCTAATTAGTCTTCTCTGGTGTCGGCCACAGTCCAAGAAGTAGTCTTTTCCCATTTGCTAGCAACAAGAAGAGAGTTAGGGATTCGGCGCTTATAATAAGAGAAATAAATCACGCGGACTCAAGCCAGCAAACAAAAGACTTTTTATAATATATTTTAGGTCGATCACGGATTCAAGCTATAGCAAAGAAGACTTATAGTCGATCCGGGACTGAGATGCAAAGACAGAGGAATATGGTAGAAGGAGTACAACAAGCAATCAAAGGAATGCAGGCGTTGATAAGCGTAGAGGGGCTAGAAAGAGAAGTTAAGGTCGGTAGGCAGAACAGGGGGGGGGTTTGGGAAAGATAGTAAGTACTTATTATATCAACCACAGGCTCCCGTGTTTCTTACTTTTTTTGAGTAGTATCCCATTCCTCTATGCCATTCCCGCATTCACTCTATCCGTCCAACAAGCTCTCTCTCCCATTGGTAGGCAGAAGACAGGGGTTTTGGAGGGAACTACTAAAGGTGTGTATAAGCCCTACATACAGTGTATGTGTCCCTCCAGCCCAGCTGAGCTTCGCTATGAACTAATAGACTGAAATTAGCATATAATGAAAGATGGATTATAAGTACGGTGAAACCAGTATCCCAATTGTTAAGTCAACCATAAGGAAATCGGCACACATGAATGACTTTAATTCAATACTTCCCCCGGAAACTCTACAATAATTGGTTTAATCGATCGGTCTGAGGTCTGTGCCCTGTCCACAAAATCCTTTAATGAGATAGATCGGTCCCTGGAATATGTCGTACTCTTCCCGTCCACAAATGACTTTCTTGAATTAGTTCCTCTATCTTTCTTGCCTTGTAGCAGCAAGAAGTACACGTGAATCGATTTCTGTAATTCAATATACCTTCCCTTCGAGATCTCTTTTGAAGGTGCAAAATCTATAAAAAATAGATGTGGAATCCGCTTATGGTATTGGAATTTTTGAAAACATTGGCTCAATCCGTCCACGGTTATTTTATTGTGAATCCTGCCTTCGCCTTTTTGTTAGCAGCTCTTCGATCAACCCAGGAAAGAGTACCAGAGGCCATGTTTTCTAATCCAAAAGGTCACTTTCATGGCTTGAATGGGTCAAGATAGGACCTTTCAAAAGGATCGTTTTTTGGGCTTGATTTTGAAGCGTAGTTTTCCACTCTATTTTCTACTATATATATAACAAGGAGTGGAGCTGGAGAATCTCCCTCCCCGGCTAGGCTACTACGTTTTCTTGTTTGAAATTCCAGGTCTGGTCTTCATTGGTATTTGCTTTTTGCTCACCGACTACGTTTTTTTCTTTTTAGTTCTTCCCCCGCCCGGTCGAGCTGTCTGAGGTCGATGGTGCATCCGGTAAGCTCTTTCGGTATTCATCTCCGGAGCCCGGTCAGATGCTTCAATCCTTCATTCATATTCCGTCTCAATATCTTTCTTTTTTTCAAGTCTATATTGCGAGTTTACAGCTCGAATGTTTGACTAGTCTTCTCCTCCCATGTGATAAATGGGCGGTCTCCCCTAGACCTTATTCCGTCTAAGCTCTCATAGCATTCGTCTTTCTTCCTTCTCTGCTGTACATCTGTATTCTTTCCCTCGCTTTATAGAGATCTTGGCTTTCTGGTTTTTTGTTTCTTTGGTCAGGGGGTGCTGTGGAGAAAGAATTTAGGAAACCAAGCATGTAATAAGCGGAAATCAATACACAGGAAAGGAGTTGTACACGAGTTTGGTAAAGCATTCACCTTTCGGTTGTACATCGACCTGTCGGGAAACTCGAAAGTCTCCCGCAAGCGTCCCTTCTTAGGTCGGCATTTGGCTTTGGCCTTGCTTGTTCGGTTTTGGCTCATTCTTTAATATGTTGTATCTTGCCATGTCTGCTCCGTCTGTTGGTATAACATATATGTCTTCTCTGGCAATAGCCAATCAAGAAGCCAAAGCTGGAGCCAAGCCGGCACACCGGGCGAGGAATCCCTTACTTGTTCGGCTGGCGGATGCCGTTCTTGCTCTTTATGAAGATGCAGATGCAGTATAATACGAAAATTTATAAGCCAAGTTCGGTACACCAAGCCGTTACACAAATCTCTTTGTTTCAAATAGGTTATCCCATATCGGCCGGCCAATCAACAAAGATCTGAAGAATGACCACTTTTTGAGCCTACGAAAGGAAATTCCATTAGAACATATAACAGAGGCGTTAATGGGGGAATACGATACCATAAGGAGGCATTCATAGAACTTCATATTCTACTACCCGAAGGAGGAGGTATATGGCAATAGCCAAGTTTACGATAAAAGAATAGGACAAAGGTATATATTAAAAGTCTGAAGTCAAGGTAGCAAGACGGTATGAAATTGTTACACGAGCAAGCTAAGTCCATTAGAGTTCATTTAGTCGAGCCTTTAAGAGCCATGCGAAAGCAATATCATGAACGTACGAGAGGAAGATGAGCATGCTCCAAGTAGGCTTTTTTTCTACTTCTTATATCTTATAGTTATAGTAGCTCCGCGGATCCGCCCTTCGAGCGATGGTATAAGGAAAATGTTTATTCCAGAAAGCACATGAAAGAACGAAATAAAGAACGTACCGAAGGAGCATGGGGTTTCGGGGGGGACTTATGCTTTTATTAAGGTTTAATACTCTTTGTGTTAGGCCCCCCCTATGCTAGTTACTAACTTAGGTACCTAGCCCAGAATCCAGAATCCATCGAAAAAATCAAAGATAGTAATGCATTCTTAGAACAAGCATATCAGCAAATCAGCTACGTTACCCTTTTTCGCTTTCAAGATTTCTATCTTTGTTTCGTTTCGCTTTTTGTTGTTGTTGGTTCCCATTTCATTTTTTGAGATAAATCTTGTTTTTTCTTGCTCTTCTTTTAAATCCTGGTCTTGTTTCAATTGTAGTTCTTCGGTTGAGTTCGTTCTTTTATTCAAATACATCCCATTTCAGGTTAGCTCTCTGCTCGGGATGCATGGGCGTCCGTCCTTCATTCCCATCCTTTATGTTATGTAAAAAGAGACTTCCCCTCCCACTCTCCAATATAGGGGACCTCTATCGAGCATCTCACATCTGTCTGTATCGTCGGTCGTATTTCTTTAGTAAGAGGACGTGTTAAAGTAATAAATATCATAGATCTCAGGCGAGAGGTAGATCCACGTGCGAAAAAATGTGTTATTTCATAGGGGAATGATACCTTACTTAAAATAAGGAATTAGTGGAATATGCCAGAAAGAAAATAGAGGAGCGGGGCGGACATCGGCACGTGCGTGGAGGCTAGGGCAGGTAAGTTCACATAAGGGTCTGAGCTCATATGTCGTACTCTATCATTGGCATGGGCGGCATCGATTCATTCGATTACATTTTACTCTTCAAAATCCATCTATGGATTCCCGGAGCTGGTTACACAAAAATCCACTTTTATTCGATATCCGAGTCGAGCTGGGATAACTTTGATTATATGATATGCCCTCTTTCTGAGCCAAGAAGGCATGTTTTCGCGCTTTCATATAGAGAGGAACCCCCGAGAATAATATACTTTATTTCACGCCTATAGAAGAAATTGAAAAAAAAGTAGAGGATGATGATTTGAATGGGGATTTACAGAAAAATTTCCATTCTTATTTGAGTACCTAGGGAGGGAAGGGTCCCGAGCGTAGAACGAGAAGAGTAAAGTAAGAAATAAGAGTTATATTGGCACGTACTGGAAAAATCTATCTTTGTTTGGTCAGTACATCAGCGAAGCCTTTCCCATTTCCTCTTTTTCAAATCATTCTTTTGCCAGTTGTTGTTGGAAACATAGGAAGGCCAGAGGCCCCCTGTATTTAGAATTTCGTATATATGGGCATCCTTATTAGTTTAGTCCAAACTAAACTGGAGTTAAAACTCTGGTAGGGAGGTCATATCTCTGTCTCGAGAAAATGCTTTCTTTTGAGCCGCAGGGTCGAGGGGGTCGTGAGACCCTCGAAAAAGGACTCTCTTATTGGCGTATAAACGGAAAAAAAATCAATCCAATGCAAGTATGGCTTTCAAGCTTGTCCCCCTGTTGCCTTAAGCCTGGAGACCGGAGGTGCTTGCAGACCGGAGGTCGCGGCTGCTTGCTTTCTAAGGTAAGGTACGAACTAGTGCTGGTAAGTGAACGAACCTGTGAATTCTCGCGGCAGGCGTTCTCGAGGTCTTTGGTCCAGTTCAAGCAAAGGAAGGACAGACTGGACTGTTCCCTCGTGCTTCTCCCTTTAGGGGTGAAAACCTTCCTGACCGGAGTGCCGTTCACTCTACTTCTCCTGGCGGGAAGTACTTGTTCCCTTCACCAACCAATCTTCGGATTCAAAAATCGTATGTATATAAGCATAGAAAGCGCACCGTTTTGATATGGCAGTTGAAAATATATCTGGAGAGTTGCTCACTCCAACGAGCCTAGGCGGCCTAGGTGGACTTTTTCCACTTCCTATCAAAGCTCGAGTCTCCGGACTTGAAGAAAAGAAAACGGTGCCCACGAGACGGCTTATGGTGTTGCACAGGAAAGTCTGCTGGGCAGCAGAAACTCCGTAATTAAGATCCTGAAGCGCTTGCCCGCAAAACCTTAAATTTTGGAAGGTAGGTTGCTTGACATACTGTGACGGTGGCTCCATACGGGATCGATCTTCTTGTCATATTCGTTTAATACCATTCTGACTCAGAAAAATTTCTCTTGCAGTTTTCAAGCCAATCGTTTTCTCGCTCGGAGCTGAATGAAGGTATTTCCTTTGGCTAGACGGAGTGGAGTGACGCGAAGTTCCTTTCAAAAGTATTTTATTATAGCCTTATTTTTGCTCCTGATTCGTGGGGGGTCGTGGAAGAATTGGGTTCGACTCCCATAGCCCCGATGTGGCGAAAAAGACTGATTCAACGAGATATGCCTTGCCTGCATTAAGATTTAAAACTTGTCGTCTACTTTCAGGAAATGTTCGGAACAGAGAACTTACAATAATACAACGCCGCATTCTCCGAAGATTGAGGAACAAGAAGAGATCTATTAAGAGAAAGATTTATCCGAGAAAAAATCTTAACAGTTACATCCAATCACAAACTACACGAAAGTTGCCCCTTTTTCATGGGGATTTACCCATCACAGAGATGCACAGAGGAACAGAGCGAACTTCATATATCCCTTTTCCACTCAATCCAGAAACAAGATCGGACGTTATTCTGGTTCGTCTCCATTTTTGTGAAACTATTCCTCAAGCAAGGCAGCCGATAAGTCATCGAAGGGTTTGTGTGAATAATGGAATGGTAAGCATTACTCATTTTAAAGTGTCCCACGGTGATTTAATATCTTTTCAAGAAAATGACGCGAGAATCCGCGGTGAAGAAATAAGGAGATCTTTCTATATCGAAATATCAGTTGAAAAAATCATAGGCAAATTCCTGGATCACCCGGTAAGAATGTGGAGAAGAACAAAAACAGAATGGTTCCACCTACTCAAAACTCAGAGGGGATGCCGCCTACTACTAAAATCCCGGTTTTTGCAACAGTTGCGTTCTTCTATGCAAGAAGAAGACTTAGAAAGAACAAAGAAGTTTGGATCCGAAAAAGTATGCTTAGGCAGTTCCTTCGCTGAGCACAACAGAATGAAGAGGAATTTGTATCATTTCAAATCCCTATTCTTATCGAAGAGAAGGAACGAGAAAAACCTAAATCTTCCTACTCGAACAAGAAGTCCTATAGTTTACAACTCTTCTTTATATAGTAATTCGACCTATTGCTCCGCATCCCCCCATCAGTTTACTATGAAGAGAAGAATCAAAAGGATTGAACTACCTACTCATTATTCGGAGGTGAATCATAGAACACCAAAAGCTGTGGTATCTTATGGACCTAACATAGGTCACATCCCTCACGACATAAGATTGAAAGATCTAAACCTTCCTCTTCGGAGCGGAAACGGACGTGGCCAAAACATATAAAGATCGGCGTAGTCGCTCATAGGGACATATCTATCCGGATAGAGGATAGTCTAGATCGATTCATAGATAGATTTCTATCCATATAGATAGGTATCTCCGTGGGTAGAGATAAAGATAGGGATCCATCTAGATCTTGATTCACTATTTCCATTTTTTTTTCTTGATTCTGATTATTGATTGCCTTTTTGTGACGACAAGTTTTAAATCTTAATGCAGGCTGGAAACATCATTTTTCAATTATTACTTGCTGGGTCGGAGCGTAGACGAGCGAGTAGAGCCCAGGAAACAGGGAAGCCCGTCATAGAGCAGTCGACTAGAAGTAGAAGACTGCTGGCCTGAGAGAAGGCGGCCTCTCCCGGGAAACATGGCCCAATTTCTCTTCTTTCTTTTTTATTTCGGGTTTCTTTATTTTTTCAGGGGCCCAGAACGCTAAAGGGTAGGGGAGAAGCAAGCCGAACCTCTGATCGACCTGGACACATAAAAAATTCTCGGCGTCGAGAGATATTTGAGATTCCGTAAGTAACTTAGTGCAACATGGCAAATTTCATTGAGAGGAATCAGCAAAGAAAAGAAAAACGGGTCAACATATTATTAAGATTTGATCGTTGCATTACTGTATAGAAAAAGAAAAAAGAAATTGCGTATGAAATACGCCCAAAGACTCCCATGCCTTTCTTGGTTGGACCAACCAGATTTCCTTTAAGTCTTTCTGTTAGAGCAAGAAGCGGAACTACAAGTGAATCTTAATAGAAAGCTTATGATGAGCATCTATTTGAGTCGATCATTTCCAAGATCTAATTCAAGTTTTTTCTTATGTAGTGGAAATGCCTTACAATCTGAAGTTTTACGCTTAAGGGAAGAAATGTTCTTGGTGGATGCAGGACCTGGGACCCCCAGAATTTGTATGCAAGATGAGCCTACAGGAGTGCCAATCAACCGAGCCGCCAGGTTTGAGAATAAGGTGGGATCCCTGGATGTAGTGGCCGGTGAATCACTGATCAAAGAGCAGATTTTGGAGAGATTCTTCATCGATGTAGTGGCCGGTGAATCACTGATCAAAGAGCGAGCAGCCGCCAGGTTTAAAAATTTGGTGGGATCCACAGATGTAGTGGCTGGTGAACCGCTTCTTCTTCTTCCGCGAAGATTCAGACAAAACCGAGCTTGGATGGAACTGAACAAGATTTGGCGAACGAATACAAAGGTAAGGGGCTTTTTTATTAAGAAAGTAAAGGGCGGGTATTCAGTAGCCATCGCGGGTTTCCTTACCTTTCTTCCATTCCGTCGAAGAAATTTTTCGAGTGCTCGATTCACCATTGAGAGGATTAACCTCAAAAGGAAAAGGACGAATATTGTGGTGTTACAACAGCGGCGGATCAAACAAGAACTTATTTGTTTCTAGATGAATTTGTTTCAACAACCGATCCTTGTCCGTGCGTGGAAGGAGGAGAGTTGTAGCCGGATCGAACTCCCTTGACCTCTGAAGCGCTTGGACATAGGATTTCCGGCCAGGGTGGTAGCGCTTTTCCAACCAATTCCTCAAAAGGGCTAAAAAGCTCCTCTATCCCTTCAACCTTCTCGGGTGCTCCTGTCTTCTCTTCCCAATGGGAGGAATCACCCTGCTAGGAGCATCTGTAGCGGCATCAGTAACGAGGGAAAGAGAGGCGGAAGGCGCCCCGATAGAGAAGGTGAAACCTTCCAAACTATGAATAAAATCCCTCATTGGATTGGCCAGTAGAACTTCGAAGCTTATCGGGCCTTCTCTTGTAAGCTAGCTCCATTCGATCGATCGCTTCCGTTCGGAATAGATTAGTTGGGAATTGGATGCTCTGCAGTGAAGGGCCTAGCTGCTAAAGCAGTTGATCCACTCGATAGGGCGGGAAACGGATAGAGATGAAGATGCAGAGTCTGATGCGCCTCTCATCCCGGTGAAGAAGAGGTGGGTTTCCTGGGCCCCTCGTTGGGTCGGAGCTTCCTATCTCTCATTCGTTCGTTCCCCCTGGAGTAAAGTCATCGGAATCGGGGTTTGGTTCCGGTGGCCTCATATCTCCTACCCAATTTGAAGGTGGGTCAATGGACATTAGATACGTGATAACACTTGTGGTTTCGGTGAATCGCCTTCACTCTCGGGGTTCAGTACCTGCCTCTTGGTGTCCAATACCCAGTGATGGGAGAAGGAGTGGGAGACGAAGAGAGAGAAGATGGTTGCTTAGCAGCGGAAGCTGGGGATCGAGAAGCGGAGGGAGAGCTTAGGCTTGAAATGGAGCTAGGATACCGGTATTTTTCCCTACCGGGATCCGAGTCTTTCTCTTCTCCTGGACCGAGCACCGAGACCGAGGAAAGAGAGGCTGGATACGAGTCTGATGAGATCAGAGCCAGTGAAGAGAAGAGGGAAGGCTGACTCTGCTAGGCTGGCTTGCTTGTTCGACTAGAGCACATAAATAAGGTAGCTTGCTTACTTAGTGCGAAACGCTAAGGCCAATTAAGCAACGTTAATGGACCGTATAGCTCGTTTAGACCGTTAGACACGTTAGGCCTCTTAGCCAAGGTCTTACAGGTATGCCTCGTATGCTCGGTATGAAACTTCTTCCTTATGCCCTTCTTTAGCTATTACGCTCGTTAGCATGTTATTAAAGGAAAGTATTACTGTGATATTCCTATCTATCTCTATCTGGCCAAGGAAAGATCTCTAGTTAGCCCTACTATTATTGGAACTAGGCGGCTATTAGGAGAAGATGATAGACCTATAGATATTATCTTAGAAGCACTCTAAAATGAGAAACTTAACATTAACAAATGAAATATCAGATTAGGGCCTTTACCCTGGCCTGCTCTAGCCCTTTATCTAGCTGGCTTTCCTTCTTTCCTAGTCTGCCATCGAAAGCAACTCAAATAAGAGAATAGTCCTAGCCTGCCCCAGCTCTGGATCTTTGCCTTGGCTTGGAAAAGACTGCAGACTTGGGAGATACTAGAGCTTTTGGTACTCACACTATGGTATGGCCAACAGGTCGGGCTGGCAGGCAACTTCCAACGACATGTAAGGCGCCAGCAACTCAAACCCCATGTAAAGATATCCATCTGTTAGCTAGAGCCCTACCAGAGACAGAAAGAAATTTACTGGGTGGTAAACAAAATACCGTTACACCTACCCTTGCCCTTAGCTTGCTTGGTGGAACTTGATTGAATGAACTGGATTACAGGGAAGGCTCAATCGCTGGAAGGAAAGTATCACGGGATGTAACAGAAGTCCCACGGGATAGAGGGCAACTCATACTGTAATTGGATAAACTTACCACTTCCACTATATGTATAGCCCTTAGTACTATCAAGAAAAGCATTCTTCGAAACTCGGATGGATATGGATATCGAATGGAAGCACGACTAACACAGGCTTTAAGAAAGACGAAGACTTGCTTTCCTGGCTTGCGTAAGAGAACTGCTTTCTGGCAGGGAACTAGCTAAAAGAGAAGCTCGCCTGGAAACCTCGTATGGGCCACCGGTAACTGGCAATGGTTCGCAGGTAGCAGGACTTTTTTTTAGGATTGTATGGAAGCACTTACCAATGAAACTGGCTGGCTTTAAAATTCCTGCTTTAAATGGAAATACTCCTCCAATCCAAGGTCCAAGGGGCGCAGCGGGAGACAACTAAAAACACTTCTACTCGGTGAGGGACTTATACTTCTCCTGGGGCTATCTACTCCAACTGGATGGCCAATGGCTGGAAATGGGTAGGAGGGAACTGCAACTCAAACCCCAGTAAGGCGGCTATGGCTGCATGAAATATAGGCTAGAAAAAAATAAGAAGTCCTCTTGAGCCACCCACCCTTAGCTTGTTTGGTTTGGACCCTTACGTTCGGTACACTCGTTAGGAAGCGAAGGGCTATAAAAAGGACTGCTTTCCAACTCACTAGCTTTAAAGTAAGGCTCTCCTAATGGCTCGTATTCACCTCTTCCCTCGGCTGGAACTACCACTCAAACTAGATCGCTGACAGAAGGAAGGTAACTATAAGGGCTTAAAACTGGCCTGGTAAGAGACTCCACTCCAATGAGAACTCAAACTGGATCGAATGCAGGGGTTTCCTATTGCAGACTTTGACTAGATGACTCCAACAGTATGGGCAAAACACTCAAAATGGAGGGGATTATCTTAGCACTGCTTATGAATAGGCAACTACTGGAACTGGACATTAAAGGAAGGGAATCGTGTACTGAGCTAGCCTGCCTTGAACTTGAAGTAGGTAGTCTCTCCTATATCTGATAGCTTTAACTGGCCACTACAAAGAAATTGCCATAGATCGAAACTTATTCCAGGCGTAGTATCCCCCCTATAAAAGAAGACGAGTCATAAAGGCAAATATCTAACAATTTCAGGGGGGCACATCCAAACTGAATAGTACTCGCAGGTTCTCTTTTCCATATGTTCTTCCCGATGCCCTATCCGACAGCCGTTAACCGCCTTGCAGGGAATTCCTTACTCAAAAGTATGAGAGTGCGGCATAGCAAGAGCCTCCTACCTCCTTCTAACGCTTATCTCTTTTCTTGCTTCCTTGCTTTAATCCAATAGGCCGAATTCCTTGCTTGCATCCCTTTGATTGCTTAGTATCTCCTCCTTGCCGCACTCTTCTGGTACAAAGCAAAGGACTGGACTGAAAATTTTTTATATAAAGAAGAGTTCTGTCTTTCTTCATTCAAGTAAGATAGTTTATCGAGAAACCTCCGCCCAAAGGTGCTTTTTTGAAAGCCGGTCACCGGTGGCTAAGAACCTTTCCTCACTCTAGAAGCCTTCAACAAAGGCCACTTGATTTTCTTGTTCGTAAGGGGCGTTGTATATCTATATTGGACTTTCGATTTTGCGTTGTTTTTTTTTCACGAGGTTTTGTATATAATCCAATGTTCAGTGAGATGACTTTCCTACTGACCGAATCGCTTGAGTTAGTTGAAGGAAACGAGGCTTCCGGCCCGGCTGGTCCCACTACTGGCGAGGAGAGTTTTGACTGCGAGAGGCGCGTCTGATGGTATCGTATATAAGATCACGGCTGCATTTAGGAGTGATCTTTCCCTCTTCAACAAGCCGGCGGTGATCTCACTTTCGAAAGAGAGTCTCGACGTGGCGGTATACACGTAGCTCCATAGCGGGGCTAGTCATTGGCTACTGGTTTCTTTCCTACCGGACCGGAGGCGGCCGAGAATGTTATGTCAAAAGGACCGACGACGATGGGAGAAGGAGTAGGAGCGGTATGCTCAAAATAGAATGAGAATGATTACGAGATAGAACGGATCTCCTTGAATTCATTCATCACGTTTTTAACGTGGATAACGAGGCGCTGCCGCAGGCGCCAGCACCGGCTGAAGTTGCCCACCCCGCTCCCGATCAAAACGAGCGTGCGGCACTTCTAAGGGACATTCACACTTTGATTCGGGAGCAACTTCGCGAATATTGTGCAAGGGGGAAAGGGGGGCTCGCGCACTCGCCGGAAATGCTGGAACTATACTCCAGTAGCGCGAAGGCAATAATGTCTTACGATCTGGATATCCCCGCGGAGACAGATACGGAAACCCCCCGCAGATGGGTGGGAGAATATAAGGGGGGACCCTAATCTCCTAAAGCCACTCATTAGGGAATACCGGTCAAATTAGTCTGTCTGCCGCTTTCTTTCATAACAGAGCCGTTATTCCCGGCTGGCATAGAAGTCTCTCGTGCGGGCGAAGGAGATGCATTTCTGGTACTGGTGGTACTGGACAAGCTCTCAGGGAATAATCTCTTTCTTATTTCTGCCTTTCTTTCCCATGACGACTAGGAACGGGCAAATCAAAAATTTCACTTTGAATTCCGGACCTCAACATCCTGCTGCTCATGGTGTTTCACGATCAGTATTGGAAATGAACGGAGAAGTGGTGGAACGTGCGGAACCACATATTGGATCACTCCAGTGCGGCACGAAGCCGCTGACGCCGAGTCGGCTCCTATGCCGCTAGCTATGCCCTGCTTGGTCCCCCGGCACGGTGGAGATTCCGTAGCGCGTCATGAGCACCGGGCTAAGGGGCGGTTGAGCAACTCAAGCGAACCGCCCTACCTTACTACAACATAGGGACAGAAGGGAGAAGGTTGTGAAGGTGGCCTCGTTATCCACACCTCCGGTCGGATGAATGGAGGACCGACCGACCCGGGTTTTCACGAGCGTTGGCGGGTCCTGGAGTGCCTGTCAAGGGCGCTAGCGCATACCCCGGGGTGATCATCACCACCTGCACCTCACATCTCGGCGCAGTGGAACGTGTAACCCGCCTGCTGTCTCATTCAACTACATTTGTTCCTGTAATCCATAGCCTAACAGAACGCAGCAGCGAGGGACAACCCGCCCATACAGCCAGCGGGGAGGATGGCACTACTGGCAAAGACCGTCTGGTGAAAACGCCGCAGGCGCGAGGCGTGGTAGGCCTGCGCCGGGGGAGCATAGCATAGGGAGGAAAGGGAGCCGGGACGGTGGAAGAGCCAGGGGAGGCCGGGTCATTTGACGGAAATGGAAGGCTTTTCCCCTATTAGAGAAGGCCCTATGAAGTAAAGGGAAGTGCATTAATTCTTGGAAAAAGAGGGAGCGAGCCTATATCAAAAATGTAAAAAAGTAAATTCAATGAATAGATAGAGTCAACGGTACGACAGACAGCGCTGCCTACACGCGAATTAACTTCCGAGGTCGGGCAGTCTCAATTTCACTACAGGATTTGCGAATGAATGCTGGGCTGGGCCACCTCGAATGGCGTGAGCCGCATGCGGGGAGACCCGCACGTACGGTTTTTAGGGGGATATCTGGTCGAAAGACCGGCCGGCGCCCACCCGACTAGAGGGACTGAGAAATTAATAGAGTACAAAACTTATCTTCAAGCTTTACCTTATTCTGATCGTTCAGAGGGCGATCGCGGAGTCACTGAATGAAGTCCTCCGTTTCTTTCGGAGGTGCTGACCCGCAGCGAGGCAGAGATGACTAAGTGACATATGGAATATGGCGACGACAACAGCATGTCGTAGAAGGAGATAACAGGTGGAGCCAACGACCCACTAAGACTAAAGTATCTACAACTACATCCCCGAGCGGCAGTCAAACGGAGGCGTGAATGCAAGATGCCAGCGGAATGATCGGCCGGACAGAGGCTGGGGCTGCTTCCTTCCCACCGCGTCCTTCCTTGTGTGTCGGAGATATAAAGCGAGCGCACCGGAAAAGAACGGGAACTGGGTCGATCTATTCTATGGCGAAGCATCCGAAGCATAACTGCACACTCACACGATCTTTGCCGAGAGATAGGAGCATTCGGTGGAACCGGTGAACTACACTTGCTTCTGGATAGATGTGTGGGACAGAGGGCTCGTGGTACCTGCTGCCCACCCTTCCTCCTCTGCTTTGAGAACCGTGTGAACGGAGAGTGGGCAGAAGGGAAGGAGGTCCTCATACGGAGTCGCACACTTACTTGAGCAGTGCGGGAGACTGGGGAATGGGTCGAGCAAACTCCCCCTGGGCCGAAAAATGACAGACGAAGCTTTACTTAGATAGGGCTTTGATTTGATTGGTATTGATTTTTTCTTAGTGATTGGAAAGGAGGGCGCCGGGGTATGTTATAGAAAGGGAAGGCGGAGGTAGTACTTCGAATGGCGAAGAGCGGCGGCTCGGCAGGGAAGGAATGGGAAATCGTCAAGGATGACTTCTTTGTTGGCGAAACGAAGGGCTAAATAGCGCCAGTGATTCTCTGAGCCGGTCTGGATTTCCAACGCCTCGGGAAACTGGTCGAGATAGATGACAGCACCCTTTTCCTCTCTTCCTTACTCTAACAAGTAAGCAAGTAAACTACCTTACCGGGAGGGCAATCTTCTCTTATGGCCTTCACCTCCCGCCCGGTGACTAAGAAAGAAATTGGTTTGCGCTTGAATTGAAGTGATGAGGTCGCAAAGCAAAGAGGGAAGCTGGGCTCCTATTGAAACGCTTTCCATCCCTCAAAAGGCGACCTGCTTTCAATACTAGTTGTTACGTTACGCTGCCATTTTTCCAATATCATTGAATAGCATGGCCTGGGGCTAAGGTAACTCAAGTGGGAGAGCCGTGTTATGGGTAACCTTATTGCACGGTTCAGAGAGCACTTGTGTATGTGATGCAAGTGAACGTGTACGAAAAAGCTGTCGTAAAGTTTCGTTGTTCGTTCCGTCGTCGACCCTATCTATGTTTCTATGATGGCCCAAGAACACGCTCATTCTTCAGCCGTAGAGAGACTTTTGAATTGCGAGGTACCATTACGAGCTCAATATATACGAGTGTTATTCCGTGAAATAACTCGAATTTCAAATCATTCACTTGCTTTAACTACTCATGCTATGGATGTGGGAGCATCAACTCCGTTCCTGTGGGCTTTTGAGGAGCGGGAGAAATTGTTGGAATTCTATGAAAGAGTCTCCGGAGCCAGGATGCATGCCAGTTTCATACGACCAGGTGGAGTGGCACAAGATTTGCCTCTTGGCTTATGTCGAGATATTGATTCCTCCACACAACAATTTGCTTCTCGTATCGACGAATTAGAAGAGATGTCAACCGGCAACCGTATCTGGAAACAACGATTAGTGGATATTGGTACTGTCACTGCACAGCAAGCAAAGGATTGGGGATTCAGTGGTGTAATGTTAAGAGGTCGTGCGACATGAAGACATTGATAGCAATATGGGGGAAGTTCCCATCAGGCAACAACGGTTCTGCCTGACCCTACTTAAGCATGCATATTATGTCAGTGAAGACTTGGTGTGAAGCCTTGGAGCTTACGTTAGAAGAGCAAAAGGCCCGGGGCTAGGGTGAGCTGAGGGGGGACAGCGTAAGTGAGC